CAATCAAAATCAGAATTTGAATTTAAAAAGTTTATTGACGGAGTTAACCATCTGGATAATATATCTAAAGGAATTATTCCTTGACCAAAAGGAATTCCTACAGATCCAACGAATAAAGTAAATAAGACCAATATAAGAAGTGGAAATAACATAGTATTGTCCGATTCATAAGGATATGTAGAAATTTTTTTATTGGAAATATTTTTAATAGTAATAAGAGGCCCCATCATATTGGTTACTACATTACCAACAATAGGATATACTTTTTTCGAAAAAAAAGAAATTCTTTGATTATGATTCATTGTTGATAAAATCAAATCATTTTTTATAACTTTTTGCCCTTTTTTGCCCCAGATAGATATTGAATAGAACACATTATTTTTTTTACCGCTGTAATTTTTACAATTAATGTTTAAATGACCTTCAAAAGTAAGTAAATACATCCGAAACATATAAAATGCAGTTAATCCTGCTGTGAAACAAGCTATTATTGCAAAAATAGGTGAATACAACCAACTATTATTAAGAATTTCGTCTTTGGACCAAAAACAAGCAAGAGGTGGAATACCACAAAGAGAAAGCGTGCCTAATAAAAATGAAATTTTTGTAATTGGGATATATTTTGTTAAACCACCCATAAGAACCATATTCTGGCTTTTATCTGGGGAATACCCAACAATAGTTTCCATTGAATGAATAATGGATCCAGACCCTAAAAACAATAATGCTTTCGAATAGGCATGAGTGATCAAATGAAATAAAGCAGCTCGGTAAGATCCCATACCTAAAGCTAACATAATATAGCCCAATTGCGACATTGTCGAATAGGCTAGACTTCTTTTAATGTCTCTTTGAGCAAGAGCCAAAGTAGCTCCTAATAGTATTGTTATTATACCTACCAAAGAAATTATATTCATTATGTAAGGTATGACTGTAAAAAGAGGGAAAAGTCGAGCTACAAGAAAAATTCCTGCTGCTACCATAGTAGCAGCATGTATAAGAGCCGAAATTGGAGTAGGGCCTTCCATGGCATCAGGTAACCATACATGAAGAGGGAATTGTGCAGACTTAGCAATCGCACCGACAAATAATAGGGAAGCACACAAAGTAATAAATAAAGAATTGGCCCCATTATTATTATTATCAATCAAATTATTGGCTATTTCAAACAAATCCCTAAATTCAAAACTCCCCGTTATCCAATAAAGACCTAAGATTCCTAAAAATAAACAAAAATCCCCTACACGATTAGTTACAAACGCTTTTTGACAAGCAGTTGCCGCGAGGGGTCGTGTGAACCAAAAACCTATTAATAGATACGAACACATTCCAACTAATTCCCAAAAAATATAAATTTGTATCAAATTTGAACTAGTAACTAATCCCAGCATCGAAGCGTTAAAAAAACTCATATAAGCAAAAAATTTCAAATAGCCTTGATCATGAGACATATAATTGTCACTATAAATAAGAACCATTATTCCAACAGTAGTAATTAATATTAACATAATGGAAGTAAGCGGATCTATTAAGTAGCCTAAATCTAAAGAAAAATCATTATTTATGGTCCAAGACCATACATATTGGTAGACTGGACTGCCATTTATTTGCTGAATAGACAGATTGGCGGAAAAAATCATAACGATACTTAGTAATAAAACACTAGGAAAAGCCCATATACGACGAATATTTTTTGTTGCCGCTGGGACAAGTAAAAGACCTACCCCTATTGCTATAGGAACCGGAAGGGGGACGAAAGGTATGATCCACGCATATTGATACGTATGTTCCATAAAAAAGAAAATTTTTTTATTGTTAAATTGTTTCCGATTCACCAGCTCTTATATATTTAGTTTAGAACGGAGCAAAAAAAATCAAGAAATTTAATAGAATTTTTTTTTTTCAAATAAAATGATTAAGTCAATGTTGATAAAATTATTCCTTTTTTATATTCTTTTTTATATTATTATTAATTAAGGTATATGAACATAGAGAATATAATTTATATTTAATTATTTGATTATTACATAATTAAACATAATTAAGAATTAAGTTTCGATACATAAAACAAGTAAAAAAATTATGACAAAAAAAAGTACTTAATTCCAAGGATCTTATGATCCACCAATAACTCAATCCGATAAACAATAAAACAAGGGGATCTTATTATTTTCGTTAATTTATTCTGAATTCAGAATTCGGAATCATTAATCGGTTGTGAACTAGCCTGTTGGAGAACGGAGTGAGTTGCTTATATTTCTTTCATCTTTCAATAAAGCAACTAAAACTTATACTTGTGATCCATTTTTTTGATATTCGTCGATTTGTTACTCGTCACTTCAGTTTGCACAGAGCTGGAATAAAAAAATTATGGTTTAAATCACGTATCGTTTAATAAATTAATTAAAATAGATATTCATTCTTTCAAATTTTTATTCGATATACTTTCTTGATCCTCGATCAATTACAATTAATTAATAGAAAGAGTTTTACAGTTTGGTTTTCTTAAATTAGGTAAAGGTTCTTAACTTAAACTTTTCCAATTTTTTATTTTTATTAGATGAAATGAAACATGGCAAAAATACAAAACCTAAACTCTTTTTTTTCTTTTTACCGATCGAAAGCAACTTTATTTCTATAGCAACTTTATTTCTATAGCCATGAATACCATGTATTGTATATAATAGTAAATATCTTCATTCGAATATAATATAACAATAATAGCCAAATAATTTTTTCTTCAAAATATGGATAGTAATCAAAAAAAAAATGGATTTATTTTTAATTTGATTTGAACAATAAATGTCTTCCACATTTAACTATAAAATGAATAACCTCTGCATTTTTGAATGGAAATAAAAAAAAGCGTATTCATAAAAATTTGTTGAAAAATCAAGCGTATTGGAAAAGTTTTGAAATAACCTTAATCAATATGAACCAACAAATTCGATAATTTAATTTATTATAAGATAAGAAATTACCATTAATATTTTAAACTTAATGAGATTAATGAGATAGAATCTTCTATTGTCGTATGTTGTAGGATAAAATTTTTGTGTCTACTATACAGAGGCTCAAAAAATTAGGCACAATATACCATTTTAATACCATTTTAATCTTTACAAAGTTTTCTCTTTCTCGTTAGTGGTTTTTTGGGGAATGGGGATTGTTATTTCCCCCTCGATTTACTTTTCACAAAAATTGTAAATTTTTGGTATTGGTATGTATATCTACAGCCTACTAATGGTTTGACTAATACTTAATTGGTTTGGTAAATAGTACCACGAATTGAATTATAGGTACAATTAAAATCCTAGCAATTGGCAATTATTTATAGTTAATCTTGTTTTCAAATTATCCAACAAATATTTTAAACCTCCTTACAATTCTTTAATTTTACAAGAACTTAAACCGCATGAAAAACTATTCAATGTGGTTTTCAAATTAACAAAAATTGTTCTACCCCACACTACAACTAAGTAAGTAAGTAAGGTAATTAAGTAAGGTAATTATTATTGAACGTTTAATTTAAATAGTAATTTAAAGGATATTTTTAATCTAAAATAAATATTGCGAATTGCCTCCTCCAATCTCGACGATCAAAAATAAATGGGTTATTATGATTTCGAGCAAGCCGCTATGGTGAAATCGGTAGACACGCTGCTCTTAGGAAGCAGTGCTAGAGCATCTCGGTTCGAGTCCGAGTGGCGGCATATTTCTAAAAAATGAATACTATACTAATTAATAATTCCTATAATGGATAGAATATAATTCTAGATCTCCATTCCATTGTTGAAGGATATCCCTTTTAGGATTTTTTATGATATTTTTTACTTTAGAACATATATTAACTCACATTTCTTTGTCGATTGTTTCAATTGTACTGACGATTTATTTGATTAACTTATTAGTCCACGAAATCGTAGGATTATATGATTCGTCGGAAAAAGGAATGGTAGCCGCTTTTTTATGTATAACAGGATTATTAGTTATTCGTTGGATTTATTCGGGGCATTTACCCTTAAGTGATTTATATGAATCATTAATGTTCCTTTCATGGAGTTTATCTATTATTCATATGCTTCCTTATTTTAGAAAACAGAAAAATATTCTAAGTGCAATAACTGCACCTAGTGCTATTTTGACTCAAGGATTTGCTACTTCAGGTCTTTTAACTGAAATGCATCAATCCACAATATTAGTACCTGCTCTACAATCACAGTGGTTAATGATGCACGTAAGTATGATGGTATTGAGCTATGCATCTCTTCTCTGCGGATCATTATTATCAGTAGCTCTTCTAGTCATTACATTTCGAAAAAATAAAAATGTTATTTTAAAATTGAAAAACAATCATTTTAGGCCATTTGGTGAAATTCAATACGTGAGTGAAATAAGCCATGTTTTACAAAACAATTGTTTTTTTTCGTTTAGAAATTATCAAAGGCATCAATTAATTCAGCAATTGGATTGTTGGAGTTCTCGTGTCATTAGTCTCGGCTTTCTATTTTTAACCATAGGTATTCTTTCGGGAGCAGTATGGGCTAATGAAGCGTGGGGATCCTATTGGAATTGGGACCCAAAAGAAACTTGGGCATTTATTACTTGGACAATATTCGCAATTTATTTACATACCAGAACAAATGAAAATTTGCAAGGCTCAAATTCTGCAATTGTGGCTTCTATAGGATTTTTTATAATTTGGATATGCTATTTTGGAGTAAATCTATTAGGAATAGGGCTACATAGTTATGGTTCATTCGCATTAACATTTAATTGAATAAAAGCAGTTACGAATAGAATATACAATACATAGGAATAGCATAAGTATAGATAACGAAAGTTTGTGTAGTTTTTGAAAATTGAATCAAGTCAAGTAATGATTCAATTTTCAAAAACTACACAAAACAAATACAATGATTACAATTTAATTAACTTTATATTTATAATTTATAAATTTAATTAACTTTATATTTATAATTTATAATACAAATATTTATAATAAAATTGTAAATTAAATAAATACATAATCATAATTAAATGAAAAAAATTTTTAGAAAAAAAAACTATCTATAAAAATAATTAGATATAATAGCTTCTACCTTGTCAATTGATAATGAGAGAACGAAATCCGGATAAATACCAATACCTATTACGGGTAGAAAGATACAAATTGAAATAAATAGTTCTCGCGGCCCAGAATCCAAAAAACGAGAATTTTGAGAGTTAAATTGCTTGTATCCGTAGAACATCTGACGTAACATAGATAATGAATAAATAGGAGTTAATATCATTCCAATTGCCGTTACAAAAGTGATTAGTATTTTTGGCATTAAAAGAAATTTTTGGCTCGTAATTAGTCCAAAAAAAACTACCAATTCTGCAACAAAACCACTCATTCCAGGCAATGCAAGAGAAGCCAGCGAAAAGCTACTAAACATTGTAAATATTTTTGGCATTGGGATAGTTATTCCTCCCATTTCGTCGAGATAAACAAGACGTGTTCTATCGTAACTTGTTCCTGCCAAGAAAAAAAGTGCAGCACCGATAAATCCATGAGAGATCATTTGTAAAAGGGCCCCATTGAGTCCTGTATCAGTTATGGAACTAATTCCTATAATTATGAACCCCATATGAGATACAGAGGAATAGGCAATTCTCTTTTTTAAATTGCGCTGACCGGGAGATGCTGAAGCTGCATAGATTATTTGAATTGCACCTACTATCATCAACCAGGGAGAAAATATAGAATGAGCATGGGGTAATAATTCCATATTGATCCGAACCAATCCATATGCTCCCATTTTTAATAAGATTCCCGCTAAAAGCATACATGTACTGTAATGGGCTTCCCCATGGGTATCTGGTAACCATGTATGTAGGGGGATAATCGGTAATTTAATAGCATAAGCAATAAGAAATCCAAAATAGAATAGTATTTCCAATCCCACAGGATACGGCTGATTGGCTAATGTTTCAAAATTTAATGTTGGTTCATTGGAACCATATAAACCCATACCTAGAACTCCCATTAAGAGAAAAATGGAACCCCCCGCGGTGTACAAAATAAACTTTGTAGCTGAGTACAAACGTTTCTTCCCCCCCCACATGGATAAAAGTAGATAGACAGGAATTAATTCTAACTCCCACATGATAAAAAAAAGTAAAAGATCTCTAGAAGAAAATGATCCTATTTGACCGCTGTACATTGCTAACATAAGAAAATGGAACAATTTAGAATCTCGAGTAACTGGCCAAGCCGCTAAAGTAGCTAAAGTCGTGATGAATCCCGTGAGTAAAATGGGTCCTATGGAAAGCCCATCAATTCCCAGTCTCCAATGAAAATCAAAAAAATTGATCCATTTATAATCTTGTTCCAATTGTATTAATGGATCATCCAATTGGAAATGATAACAGAATACATAGGCCGTTAGAAGTAATTCTAATAGGCATATACAAATAGTATACCACCTAATAACCTTATTTCCTCTATGAGGGAAAAATAAAATAAAAGTACCCGCGAATATCGGCAAAACAACAATTATAGTTAACCAAGGAAAATCGTTCGTGGTAAAAACAAGATACACTTACTTTGACCCGAAAACCCGCACTCGAGAAAAGAATAATTGAATTCTTTTCTCGAGTGCGGGTTTTATCGGTAAAGATAAAAAATGATGGATTCAAGTGGAATTTTCTCGAACGTATCAATAAGCTAGACCCATGCTACGAGTTGTCTCGTGCCATAAATAAACCCGGACACTCAAGAAATCGGTTGGGCAAGCAGATTCACACCTTTTACAACCTACACAGTCTTCTGTTCTTGGAGCAGAAGCAATTTGTTTAGCTTTACACCCGTCCCAGGGTATCATCTCTAATACATCCGTGGGGCAGGCTCGTACACATTGAGTACACCCTATACATGTATCATAAATCTTTACTGAATGTGACATTGGATCTATAATTTTTTTTTTAACATCAAAAAATTTCGATCTAGTAAAGTAGTAAATGAATTATATATTCTAGACACCAGATGAATCAATGATTTAGTAGATTTACCAGAATCAATCTACTTCTGGATCTGCTCATGAAAGAAGGACAAGATACTTTGATTTATTACAGTTTATCAAACAGCACTATATGCCGCACATACCTCATTTTGTTATTGGTAGATATTTCATATTTTTTTATCTGTATGCCCCTATCTAGCTATTTATTCAACAAATTCGATTGATTGATACGAGTTGATTTTCTGTTACGATGAATTGATGAAACAATAGCTAATCCAATAGCTGCTTCAGCGGCTGCAATTGCTATAACAAAAATCGAGAAAATGTCTCCTTTTAATTGGCGACTATCAAATAAATCCGAAAATGTTACAAAATTTATATTAACTGCATTCAGTATAAGCTCAAGACACATAAGCGCTCGAACCATATTTCGACTTGTAATTAATCCATAGATGCCGATGGATAATAAATAGGCACTCAAAATAAGTACATGCTCAAGCATCATTGAACAACTCCTCATCAATTTCGATTCATTTCAATATGAACAACAAGTCAACCAATTCAATTGACGAAAATTGAATAAAAAAAAAGTACGCAAGAAGAAAAAAGCTATAAATATATATAATTTCCTTTTTATTTTTTATACATGAAAAAACAAGAGTTTAGTTTAAAGAAAAGAACAAGTCTATATTTATATTATAATTATATATATATTAAATAATAAAAAAAAATGCATTTCGAAATATTTAGTACTGACGAGCCATAGCAATTGCACCTATCAAGGCAACTAAAAGAATTATCGAAATAAGTTCAAATGGAAGAAAAAAATCTGTTGATAAATGAATCCCAATTTGTTGACCATTATTTATCAAGTCCTGCTCTATAATCTGGTTTGACCTTGTAGTCCAAACAATACCGTACCATGATGTATCTGGGATAGTAGTAATTAATGAAAAAAAAATACTTGTACAAACCAGTGAAGTGACTCCATCTCCAACAGTCCAAAGATAGAAATCTTTGTAATATTCTGAACCATTCATAAACATCACGGCAAATACAATTAATACATTTATTGCTCCCACATAAATAAGAAGCTGTGCAGCAGCTACAAAATGGGAATTCGATGGAATATGGAATAAGGATGTACAAACAAGAACCAATCCCAACGAAAAGGCAGAAAAAATGGGATTAGTAAGTAATACCACTCCTAGACTTCCCACTATAAGACCTAATCCAAAAAAAACTAAAAGAAAATCATGTATTGGTCCAGGCAAATCCATTCTATATAAAATATAAAGATAAAATATAAGTAGAAATTTTTCATGACCTTAATTGAACAAACCAGAAAAAAAGAGGTTACCTTATTTTTTTGATATTGAATTAAATCGATATAGGGTCGTGTGTGGGTTGATGTAGATACGTTTATTTATTATATGAATGATTGAATATCATTTGTTTATCTGAGAGTTTCATTCGAAATAAAATTTTCAAAATTTATCGATTTAATTATTTTTATTATAATCACAGATATCATATTTATATATATACTGTATGTAATGTAGTATATTAATATACTTTAATATACATAGAATAGATGAATCTATTTTTATGAATATATGAAAATAATGACTCTCACCCCCTTCCTTATGGAATCTTAGTAATTGGTAATTGTTCTTGAATCGGGTGGTTTAGCCGTGCCTTTTTTTATTTGAGTCGAATTCATAATTGTTCGAATTGTGGAATCTCCAATTACTGACATTGGCAACCGACCCAAAGCAATTTGATTATAATTCAACTCGTGACGATCATAAGTAGAAAGTTCATATTCTTCAGTCATTGATAAACAATTCGTTGGACAATACTCAACACAGTTACCACAAAATATACAGATTCCGAAATCAATACTGTAATTAAGCAATCGTTTCTTTCGAATATCAGTTTCCAATTTCCAATCAACAACGGGGAGGTCTATAGGGCATACCCGAACACATACTTCACAAGCAATGCATTTATCAAATTCAAAGTGGATTCGACCGCGGAAACGCTCTGATGTGATCAATTTTTCATAAGGATATTGAATAGTTACAGGTAAACGATTAGCATGGGATAGGGTAATCATAAAACTTTGACCGATATACCTTGCAGCCCTTACTGTTTGTTGGCCATAATTCATGAACCCGGTTACCATGGGGAACATATCTTGAATATCTCTGAATAATTTGATGTTTCTTTCTCTTGCTCTTGTTTGAGAGAAGTTATTAATTTTTAATAGCCTGTTACTGTTACAATGAAAAAAGTTGGGAAGAAGTTGTCAATAATAAATTACCTAACGAAATAGGTAAAAGAAATTTCCACCCAAGATTTAATAGTTGGTCCATTCTCATCCTAGGTAAAGTCCATCTTGTTGTGATAGGAATGAACAGGAACAAATAAGCTTTAGCTAATGTAATAAAGATACCAATTGTTGTTACAAAGACTCCACCTATTTCATTTATTCCAAAAAACTCACGAATTAATATGTACGGAATAGAGAGATTCCAGCCGCCCAAATAAAGAACTGTTACAAATAATGAAGAAACTAGTAGATTTAGATAGGAAGCAACATAAAATAAACCAAATTTTATACCTGAATATTCAGTTTGATAACCTGCTACTAATTCTTCTTCTGCTTCTGGTAAATCAAAAGGTAATCTCTCGCACTCTGCTAGGGAAGAAATTAGAAAAACAGTAAACCCTATAGGTTGGCGCCACAAATTCCAACCCCAAAAACCATATTTTGACTGCGCCTCAACTATATCAACGGTACTTGAACTGTTAGATAATCATAGTCGATAATAACATCACTATTTCCATCGCTATTGCAAAACCGTACATGAGACTTAAGCTTCATACGGCTCCTCGATGGCCACAAATAAATTTAAGAACTGGTTCAATATTATCTCGATATACGTGTCTTTCTTATCTTATAGGGTAGATAGAGTAAAGATATATCGGAGAGTCCAAAAAAATTAGACCAATGCAATTCTGTCTGCTATAAAAAAAAAGTGCTTCTGAATTGATCTCATCCTTTAGAATTTCATTTTTTGTTCAGTAATATTTTTGTTAAACTTAACACTTCAATAAAATACTCGTTGTATCAATAGATATTTCGACTCATTTCTTGCGATTACGAAGAAGAATTAAACATTAGTTCATGAATCATCATCATGATAAGAATTCTATCTCTATAAAAAAGAAATATAAATAAAGGATTACTTCGTTCCTGATAGTAATTGATTTAATCAGTGGGTAGGGGCATACTCTGGATCGGGATCGTGGGGAGGTACTGCTTGATCATTTCTACCAACTTAAAGCCCCATCAGGATTCCTTTTATGTTAGGCTATACGGAAATAACCCCTTGGATAATTTACTTACATTATCACCATTACTAATCCTTTGTGTACCTTAGTATTCCTAGCCGTCCACTCATATTTCTTTGATCCCCGGTATGGTAATACATATAATAATAAAAACTCCATATGATCGATCTTTTGTACCCGCTTCAAATTCTGATATGATAGCTAATCAACCAATCTTGGGGCACCCCGTTGTTTCTACTGTATTATATTTACGTCCGCTTAACTCTTGTACCTAGGGAATGAGACTCAATCTTTTTACTGCCAATTTTGAAGCTGTTTTATTTCACTCATATAACTATCTGGTTTAGTTCATCGCCCCGAATGATGAATAAAAAAAATGAAGATATTTATTCAATAATTGCACTTTTTTTCTAGAACCAAAATGAAAAAAAGAAGTAAAGTAAAAAAGTATATGTCCCAACGAATCGCACGTAGAGATATTGATAACACACATGAAGTTAATGGTATTTCATAACTAATTGATTGAGCAGCAGCTCGTAGACCACCTAAAAAGGAATATTTATTATTTGATCCATATCCTGACATAAGAAGTCCAATAGGCGCAATACTAGAAATGGCAATCCATAAAAAAACCCCTATACTAAGATCCGCTAAAACAAGGTGGTAACCAAAGGGAATTACTGAATAGCTTAGTAAAATGGATATGACCGCGATAGACGGCCCGATACTGAATAAACTAATATTTCCCCTAGATGGGAGAAGATCTTCTTTGAAAAGTAGTTTGGTACCATCTGCTAGAGCTTGAAGAATTCCAAAAGGACCCGCGTATTCAGGTCCAATGCGTTGTTGTACTCCCGCAGATATTTGTCTTTCTAACCATACAATTACCAGTACCCCTATAATGATTCCAAATACAGGAGTAAAAATAGGAATAAGTAACCATACGAGCCCATAAACCTCTTTTACGGATTCCAATCTGGAAAAAGAATTGATAGCTTGTACTTTTATTGTATCAATTATCATTTCAACGATCAACTTCTCCCATAATAATATCTATACTACCTAGTATTGTCATAATATCGGCCAATTTCATTTTTTTAACTAGCTGAGGAAGAATTTGCAAATTGATAAAACCAGGTGGACGAATTTTCCATCTCCAGGGAAAAACACTCCGATCTCCTACCAGAAAAATTCCCAATTCTCCCTTGGGGGCTTCTACTCTCACATAAAGTTCTTGTTTAGACAATTCAAAAGTGGGAGAAGGTTTCTTACTAATGAATCGATAATCAAAATCATTCCATTCAGAATCCTTTGTTTTATCAAAGCGCCGTACCTCTAAATTTTCATATGGCCCCCCGGGAATTCCTTCCAGGGCTTGTTGAATAATTTTTATGGATTCCACCATTTCACCGATTCGGACTAAATAACGAGCTAGCGAATCTCCTTCTTTTTGCCATTGTACTTCCCAATCAAATTCGTCGTAAGACTCATAATGATCAATTTTACGAAGATCCCACGGAATTCCAGAAGCTCGTAGCATTGGTCCCGATAAACCCCAATTTATTGCTTCCTCTCCACTAATAATACCCACTTCTTCAACTCGTTCCAAAAAAATGGGATTACGCGTAATAAGCTTTTGATATTCAGTAACCCCTGTTAAAAAATACTCACAGAAATCCAAGCATTTATCTATCCAACCGTAAGGTAGATCAGCAGCCACTCCTCCGATACGGAAATAATTATGCATCATTCGCATACCTGTGGAAGATTCAAATAGGTCATATATCAACTCCCTCTCTCGGAAAATATAGAAGAAAGGGGTCTGCGCACCGATATCCGCCATAAAAGGACCAAGCCATAATAAATGAGAAGCTATACGACTCAGTTCTAGCATAATTACTCTAATATAGCTCGCTCTTTTCGGTACTTGGATATTTCCCAACTGTTCTGGTCCATTTACCGTTATTGCTTCTGTAAACATAGTAGCTAAATAATCCCAACGTGTTACATAAGGAAGATATTGTATAATTGTTCGATTTTCTGCAATTTTTTCCATTCCTCTGTGTAAATAACCCAATACGGGTTCACAGTCAATAACATTTTCCCCGTCTAGAGTAATGATGAGTCGAAGAACACCGTGCATTGATGGGTGTTGAGGACCCATATTGACTATCATGAGGTCTTTTCTTGTAGTCGGTACAGTCATATATTTTTTCCTCGATTCATTATTCCACGAATTGCTTAAAACCAAATAAAGTTCATTAAAAATATATTATATATTTTATTTAATTTATTATTTTATTCGAATATTCTAATAAGAAAAATTAGCTTAACGAGTTTTTGGCTCCCGAATATCCAATTGACTAATTAATTCTTTATAGCGTACTCTATTTTTCTTTGATAAATAAGCCAGCAGCCGTTGACGTTTTCCCAGAATTTTACGTAGACCTCTCTGAGATAAATAGTCTTTTCTGTGCAATTCCAAATGGGAAGTAAGTCTACGTATCTTATTGGTGAAACTGAATACTTGAAATTCAACGGACCCCCTATTTTCGTTTTTTTCTTCTTGCGAAATAACAGAAATTAATAAGTTTTTAACCATAACAAAAAATTCTTCGTCCCTTTTTCTTTATTTACATTACAAATATAGATTTTACTAATCAGTAATAATAATGCCAGTCATTTTAATTTGTTATACACAATAATCTGGATTTATTCATATACTTCTTTTTTTCTCAAATTCACTTAATTGATAATCAATTAAATTAATCAATACTATTTTTTTCAATTTTATTCAGATATAAAAAATTTCTAATCCACAAAAGAGAAGAATTTTGACCTAAGATAAGAAGATTATGACGATTCATTACTTACTAGATAGAATGGCTAAGATCAAGGTCAGGTAATCAGTATCATGTACCATAATGTAATATAACAACACAGGACTTTATATATTTGTTTGTGTTCATATACCATGCCAGAAATGGCGCTTGATCCATGTAATGTAAATGTATCATCAACTAATTATCAATCGCGGATACATATGTATCCTTGACATACCGAAACGACTACCATTATTGGTATCAAACCAATAGCGATTCATACAAGCAAAATCTTCGAATCGATAATTTGGCCAAAGAAAAAATTTGAACTTAATAAATTGATTTGTATCTACATCAAGATGCTTATCCTCATAAAAAAATTGACCACATCGCTTTATATTGTTCCCATTGCAAAATATTGGATTTATATCCCCAACATTGATATTTCTTGAATTTAAACAAATGAGAATTCTCAATTCTCTACGACGTCTAGGAGATAAAAAATTTTCAGGAACAATAAAATCATAAAAATTTGCGTCTCTATTCCCATTTTCATATCGCGCAATGGATTCATTAAGACGATTCTTATCAACATTTCTTTTTTCTTGGTATCCCCGATTAGTTTGGTGCTTATTCTTATGCACCCGTGAAATAGTTATGGTTTGGTACATGATAAATTGTCCGTCCCATTTTATGGATAGCCGAGCTGGTTCAATAATAAATAGTCCCCTTTTTATCAATTTTGTAAGAGTTGTAGACTTCGGAATCAGCATTACATCCAAACTTATTTCGTCCCTTTGAATAGAGGATATAGCAATTTCCTTTGGATTTCTCAATCTAAGGAGTAGGCAATATACCTTGATATTATTGAGTATTTTTTGATTAAAAGTATTATCCCATTTCAATTGAAAAAGAAAATATCTTTTTAGTAAGAAATCTAGTTCCGCTCCTATCTTGAATTTCTTTTTATTTGTGCTTTTTTGAATATATGATCCCCGATAATCTTCTTTAACATTTTTCGATGGATCAGATCCAAGATTTTTTTTTTTTTTTGCATATGATCCAAGATCTCCTTGGACTAGCTGTTGTTTTTCTTCTTGATTTTTATTTTCTAATTCAAGAGATTTTTTTTTATTATTATTATATAATCTATCTTTTTTTTTCTTTTTGTTGATATTGTTACTAATGCTTTTATTTCTATTCAATTTTAAAAAAAGTAAATTGATTGGTATGATCCACGGTCGAATCTTATATGTATTATAAAGTAACAAAAATTCTGGTAAAAACCAAAGTTCTAGATTAGATATCGGACAATTTAGGATTTCTTCATTCATTCCCATCCAGTCAAAAGATTTTTTTGTTTGATTGATTGGGCAGATTTTTTTATGAATCGCGAGATTCAAAAAAAGTTTCTTATCCATTTTCTCAATTATTTGATAATAATTAGTTTGAGTCTTAGGATTTTTATTAATGTTAGCGCTGGCCCCAATATCTCTATTTCTCCATTCCTCAATATTGATCTTTTTTCTAAGACAAAAATTAAGAGTTCTCCAATCAAAATATTTTCTATCCGGATTTTTATCCCTATCAATAATAGAATCTTCTCGTAGATAGTTACCAAGATCTATATTTCTCGGCAAATAAAAGAATTCGGGATTATACATATTGTAATTATAGGGAATCCTTTGGGCCTCATTTACTTGTAATGGCAACCCATAAATAGATGAACCTTTCTTATCTTCATAAATCATATATTTATTTGATAAAAGATCATATTTGTAGTTTTTTAATTTATTTTTTTGGTTCGGTAATGAATTTACCGCATATGCATAATTGTTTTCTTTCTTGTAATGAATTAATAGGTTTTTTTCATATGAATAAAAATGGGTTGAGTTTGTATTTTGAACCATAAAATTTTGATTGATTCTATTCCGCCAATTTTGCGGTACTAATCTAGACCATCGAGTTTGAGATAAATTGTATTTATAGTGATCATTACCCATTAACCAACTTTTCCATTCATTCATTTTAAACCCACAAAATTTCTTATACCTTGATTCGGAATGAAATATTCCTTGTGTTCCAAAAAAATCTTTTTTTATTCTATCCTTAATAAAAGGAATTGTTCCGTGATATTGAAATAAAAATTTAAAGTAATGCTTGTTGATAACTTGGGCTTGTGATAATTTGTAAAATACATATGCCTGTGACAACGAAGAAAGGTCACAAAAAACCTGCGAATTTTGATTACTAATATTATTTTGATTACTAATATTAGAAATCAACTTTTTTATAGTCGAAATAAAAAAAATTTGATTTTTATCATAAATTCCTTTTTTATTTGTTTCATCATTGGAATTATCCGTTATTTTTTTTTTTAATTGAAGTAAAATTTTTACATGTATTCTGTGAATAATATTAATGATACGTAAAAAAATATCTCTGTGTATCCTTTCAATAAAAAAAGAAAAAAAATAGTGACATTTGCGCATTAGTCGAGCACTTCTTCTTTTTAGCAAAATTTTTTTCGGCGATTCTAATCTTTTATCATCACAATTTGCTTTGTTAGGACTAATGTTTATAGACGTAGTTATAAATATCTTTTTTTGATCTTTTGTTATTTTTTCGATTTGGTTTTTTATTGTATTTGTCTTATCAGACAGATCTTTGATCTTTTTTTCTGTCAGTGAATAATTTGTCAAATCTGCAGATCTAATTTGAATGGATGATTCATGATTTATATGATTACTGATTAGTGATTTTTTATTTATTTTTTTTTTATTCGATTCATATACTTCCCTCAATCCAAATGATGGAATCAGACTTACTTTTTTAAGTTCGTTCATTATTCTTTTTAAAAATCTAACTATTTTTCTAACCCATCTTTTTTTTTCTTTTGATACTTTTCCAAACCATTTTGTTCTTTTGTTTATAATTTTTAGGGCTAGAAAACATTTTTTTTTTGCTTTTATAAGTTTTTTTTCAAGTTGTTTCAAAATAGGTTCAAAAAAGGAAGGTAGTTGTCGGGGAGAACCAAAAGGTAATTCAGCTTCCATTCCCCAAACTGTTAAAAAACAAAAATTATCTTTTTTACCTTTCTTTTTCATGGAATCTCTAGGATGTGATTGTAGCTTAGATCTGTGCCAGGGTTTCAGACAGAAAGGAAATAGGATCTTTATCTGAATACCGTCGCTTAACCAATTTTTAGGAAATTCCGTTTCTGATAATTGAACACCATTATAGGTGCATTTAACATGCATTTCTCTACTCCAATCTTCAAAATCCTCATGCCACTCGGGGGATTGAAATACTAGTATACGTCCAACATTTTTTGCTATTATCAACGAGGGAAGTACTAGATATTTTCTAAGAATTGATTGGGTTATTAACATGGAACCCCTTATTGCTTGAGCAAATAGAATAGTATCCCAAGTTTCTGCTATTGCTATACGTTCATTTTCACCTTTTTTTTTATCCTTTTCTTTCGCCTCTTCTTCTTCAGAATTTGAAATTCTGAATTCTGCGCCTGGACCTCCCATCCAATTCCTAAAAATTAAATTAAACAGTCGGGCGATATCAAAAGAAAAAAAATTGTCTATTCTGTCCAAAAAAAGTGGCGAGTGCACAGTTGTTTGAAACAGCCCCCAAGTAACCGTTTTACGTCTTTGAGCACGCATAGATCCTTTGATTATATCTCGACGAAAATCCGATTGTTGCGAATAACGTAGCAAATCCAACTCATCTCTTTGATCACGATTACTAGTAATGCTTGTATTTTTTTTTTTTTCATTATCAGTAAAAATTACTACACGTTTGGCTTTTCGTGAACGAATACTACGATCGTTGGTTGATTCGTCTTCTTCTTCCAAATTGTCAATCAATGTGTATGACCACCGAGGGACCTTTTTCTTTATTTTAATTCCAATCGTTTTTTTTCGAATTTTTTGATCATTGGGATATGTTTGAATTGTATCGAATAAATATTTTGAGTTATTTTGTGAATAAATCCTTCCTTGTTCTGAAAATAAAAAAAAATAAAGCTCTTTAAAATGAGGAATTGATTCCTCATCAAATTCACTTATTGATAGCAATAAGTCGCCAATGTCTTTCAATAATGACTTTCCATCAAAAGTCTTTATTTTGTCTTCAAATTCTGGAAAATCAGTAGTAAGGGCAGTAGTAAGCGGGAGTTCACCACCACCAAATTTTGAAAATTTAAGGATATCATGAAGTTTGTTTATCCAAAGAGTTTCGATAGAAGATTCTATCGAGTTTATTAAATACTCGTTCATGTTTGAACCTGAATACAAT